CTTTCTGGTTGTGACCACACATAAAAATGACATTGCCATAAATTGACAAGGTAATATTTCCACTTATTCATCAGAAGTGGCGTATCTTTTGAAACCAGAATTGATTTTCCTTGATATCTAACATAATGCATGAAAGGATCCTTGAAGACCCGTAAGATAGCCGAAAAATAATTAGCAAACACTTTGACAAGATGTTCGATTTTTCCATAGAAATATATTCGCTCAAAAAGGCCCCTATAAGAAGTTAATCGTATATGAGAAGATTGGTTACGTAGAAAAAGGAAAATGGATTCGTATTCACATACATAAGAATTATAGAGGAACAAGACTAATCTTCGATTTCTTTTTGAAAAAAAAGAAATCAATTTTTTTGAAGTACTAAGACTATTCCAATTACAATACTCGTGAAAAAAGAACCGTAATAAATGAAAAGAAGAGGCATCTTTCACCCAGGAGCGAAGGATTTGAACTAAAATTTCCAGATGGAGGGGATAGGGTATTAATACATCTGACACATAATTTAAATGTGGGAATTTATCCTCTAAAAAAGGAAATATTGAATGACTTGATCGTAAATTATAAGATTTTGCGATTTCTCCTTCCTCTAAGGAAGATACTAATCGTAGAGAAAATGGAATTTCCACAATGACTGCAAACCCTTCTGATAGCATTTGAGAATACAAATTTTTGTTGTACCCCAAAAATGGATTTTTGTTATAAGAATTAGTGGAAAAAAAAAAAAAATGATTCTGGTGATACATTCGAGTAATTAAATGTTTTACCATTAGGAAACTGTATTTTTTGTGATAACCATAATTTTCCAACAAAATGGATCCATTTAAAAAATTATCATGAGAAAATGCATAAATATACTCCCGAAAGATAAGTGGGTATAGGAAGTCACGTTGCCGAGATTTCTCAAGTTCTAAATATCCTTGAAATTCCTCCATTTAAAATTTGATTTGAACTGGGGATACTATAATGGATTTATTGGGTTATCAAATGATACATAGTGCGATACAGTCAAAACAAGGTATTACAGTAAAAAAGGAATAATAATAGATACCTCGTAATCGTAAATAGGTAAGACTTATCAACGGACTCTCTATCCTCTCTTTTCTTTTGCCATCTAATGGGTTTATATTTTAGGATAAAAAAGATGGTTAGAAATCCTTTATTTTTTCAACCCAATCGCTCTTTTGATTTTGGAAAAAAACTCTTTATCAATATACTGCTTCTTCTACACATTCCCCTCTACCCCATAATGTAGAGTAACTAATAGTTAGGACTTAGAAAAAAATGGATAACTCACTCATAAGAAAAGTCCTTCCCGCATCAAGCACTAATATAGTTTTAACGTCTAATTAGATCGGGTAATCATTCGAATTAAGAACATAAGCCCGTTACTTTTTATTTCTCTATAATTGGAGCATAGGGCTCTATCCATTTATTCATTCGACCCGACTTGACGTTTTTTTCGCATCAAGAATTCAAACAAGGTTTGGCCCAATCTAGTAAGGTAAAAATATTACTAGAATTTTCCATTGATACGACATGCTGCTTTTTCCATTCATTCCTTTCAGGATCAGTCGCGGTCTTACAAACTCTACCGATAGTATGGACGAATCTGTTACTTCATAGAAATGTGTAAAAGATGCTAGCCGCACTTAAAAGCCGAGTACTCTACCATTGAGTTAGCAACCCCAAAAATATCAAAAATTTTTCTGTGTAGATACAATCGGAATAAAAATCAAAAAAGAAATTAAATTACATGACGTAATCAAAATATTCCAATAAAAAAAAACTTCTTATATGACACAAAAGTAACTTTTTGTATCACAGAAAATACAATGAGACCATCATGTGCGTGAAAAGCAAAGGTCATGAAACCGAGATAACTAGCTTCATTTATACACGATCGGATTATATTTGTTTGATACACTGTTGTCAATATGAATGTGAATAGTGAAAAACGACTACAATGGAGAAAACAAAAGAATTATAAATGAATAAAAAACAAATGGAAATAACAATTTGAATTGACTAAATATATTTATATTTAAATTTGAAATAGATAAAGCTAAAAAAATATAATAAGAGAAAATATTCTAATAATAATAAATAATAATAAATTATATTATATATATAATAAATAAGAGAAAAGAATTAAAAAAACTACGGACTTGGATTGGATTGGCACTATAGAGATAATCAACATAGATAGACATAAAAGATGTAGACGAAAGAAGAAATTAAGGAAGAAGTAGAAAAAAATCTATCGGGTTTATTCAATCCATAAATATAAATAACTAAAAAAACTTAATCCCCTTTTTTTATTTGTTCATAGAATTGCAACAAAATCACCCCATTGATGGGGTAATGTACAAATTTTTATTTATAGTATAGAACCAATTAGTTCATTTAGTCACTTGATTGATCTTTTTTCTATTCATCTTAGATCAATTTATATCAATAAAATAAAAATTTTTGTCGTTATCGAAGACGGAATTTTAAGGTAATAAATGTAGTATGAATAGAACAAAAGAGGGGGGAAATAATAAAGAAAAGGTTAGCCAAAGCTATATACAAGTTATCCACACCCTCTTTTTTTTTTTTTTATTTCATTAATGGAATTTCGGTTATTGATTAAGGTGAAGTTCCGTAAAAACCCCTGCCTTATTTAAAATATCATGAACAGTTCCTGTAGGTTGAGCACCCTTTTCAAGGAAATATAGAATAGCAGGAACATTTAAATAGGTTTGATTCTTTATCGGATCATAAAAACCCACTTTACGAAGATCTCTTCCTTCTCTTCGGGATCGAACATCAATTGCAATGATTCGATAAACGGCTCATTGGGATAGATGTAAATTAATAATACCCCCCCCCAGAACCGTATAAGAAGTTTTCTCCTCGTACGGCTCGAGGAAATTCAAAGTTATGTATAGAATTCTAATTAGTGTCAAATAGATCCATAGATTATTAAATCAATTAGACTATGATTTAAATACTTTTTTCTTATTCTTTTTTGAAAAAAAAAACTCATTCTTATCCCCATAACTCAAGTTGTATAACTCTCACTCAAAGGAAAACAACCCTTAAGCTTAAGCATTTCATTTATTGAGTGGTCTCTAACCCCTTTATTTTTGCCTGTCTCCTTTAGACTCTATTTCGATTCTTCATTCTGATCTAGTTTAGTTATTGAGACAATTGAAAAAGATTTTTCCTTGTTCCGGGATCCTTTATCCTTGCCTTGAATCATTGGGTTTAGACATTACTTCGGTGATCTTTAATCGTTTCAAAATGGCAGCAACATACCATTTTTTGTGATTTCTTTTTATCAAAGAATCATATAAATAATGGATTCTCGCGTGATACACTTTTGATCAAATTTGACGTTTGAATTTTAAACTTGGTCGAATTGGATCCTTTCGATTTCTATACCGAACATATACTTACGAAGTAGTTTTAACTTATTGATTGACACTAACCCTAGATCTCTGCCCTTGATAAATGAATCAATACTTTCTACTCGAGCTCCATCATGTACTATTTACATCAAAACCCTAAAAAAATGAGAGTTCTAGTGGAACAGAACAAACGATGTCGAGTCAAGAGCATCTTCATTCCTATATAATATAAAATGGTGGGTGTAAGAATCCACAGTGGATCATGTCCTTCAAGTCGCACGTTGCTTTCTACCACATCGTTTTAAACGAAGTTTTACCATAACCTCTAATTTCTTGGAACTGGTATGTAATTGATTCATTTATGGAATCATGTATAGTCATTGGTTTAGTTGGTCCATAGTAATCTATACTCTTATGACATGAGTAGGTTTTGAAAAAGTCTTAGCAATAATTCAATTTATTTAAACCCATATTTTCTTGTATATATTGGATCAATACTATTTTTTTTGTATGAGTGCAATAGAGATTTTTTTTAATTTCTATAAATTAAGAAATAATTAATTACGAATAATTAAGAATCTCCATTTTTCAATTTATTCATAGAATGGATTCACGAGTTTCACACTTCTTCGAGTACCAAGGACTTATAAGAAATCATTAAAAAGATTTAATTGATTGAAAATTTCCTACCTCAATATTATTATTTGAATAAAGTTTTGTAATAAAAAAAAAAAGGATTTATTACATTTTATTATCATAAATAAATGCATATTCGGATTAACCCATCAATGATTTGAAACAAATAGATAGATCAAAAATAAAAATATTTTTCACAAAAATAGCAATAAAACGATAAAAATACATAATAACAATACATATCAGCATAAACTGCCTAGTTTAGTTAACTTAAGAGACTCAATAATCTTTCCCTAAAATAAAGTCAAAAAGATATATGAATAACCTCTGTCTGAATTGTTACTTGGATTTACAATTATTCATTACAGACAAACACAAAATACGAAAAAATGAGGTGAAAAGAAATACATAATATGTTACATATGTAACTTGATTCTTTGTTAATCAGATTCGTACAGATATTAAAATTGATATCTTCCATTATGGATTAACTCCTATCTACCCCCCCCAATTATATAGAGTGGATGCATCATAAATCAAAAAAGGATCCTACGGGGGACTGGACTAGTTTGAAGGTGCTAGACTATCTTGTATAAGGCCAAAGTCAAACAGATCTAGATTAAACGATTGTTCCTACCTATTTTTTTTTTATTTTACTCTAAATTTGAGTACCCTAAATTGGTCTTAAGAGACTTAAGACCATTGATTGAATTCCATTAGTGCCAAAAACACAAGACCTTCGTGTTTCTAATTCATAAATCCACAGAAAAAAAAAAAAAAAATAATAATCGGGTTTCACACACCATTTAAGGGATAGAGAATAAGAGAGGCTTTCGCATTTCGATTTGAAATGCATCATTATAATATAAGAAAATAAGAAAGAACAACCACATTCTATCTATATCTAATACTAGACTCTTAAGCATAAGGTTGTTTAAAAGGGCAATCTTTAGTCTGATATGATATTATGATATGATATCGAATATTTTTCTATAGATCTTATAATATACTATTATATATATAATATGCATACTCTGGGACGGAAGGATTCGAACCTCCGAATAGCGGGACCAAAACCCGTTGCCTTACCACTTGGCCACGCCCCATTTATATTCAACACTAATAAACACTAATATTGGTAGTGGTTGGTCGTCAATTCCAGTCGAAATATTTATAGAAAAAATTAGCTTGTTGCTCGGATTTTGATACGTTTATAGATCCAATTAAACTGAATTTATTGATCATTACATATAATTCCATTAAGATATTGTATGAAAGTAGGATTTCTTCTATTCTCTTTTTATTTGAGAATTGAAGGATTTTTGATTGGCTGAGTTCAAATCAAAGAAAGGTTTTTTGACCTACTTTATGTTATTAATTTTTCCCTTATCCCTTATATCATAGCAATAATAGGGGATTAATAACTCAATCAAATCAAAAGAAATACAATTATCTTCAAGAACAAAGAAAAAAAAAATTGTTATGCTTAATATCTTAAGTTTCATCGGTATCTGTCTTAATTCTTTCCTTTATTCAAGTAGTTTTTTCGTCGCCAAATTGCCTGAGGCCTACGCTTTTTTGAATCCAATAGTAGATGTTATGCCAGTAATACCTCTATTCTTTTTTCTATTAGCTTTTGTTTGGCAAGCTGCCGTAAGCTTTCGATAAGATTTTGAATACTGTCCAAGAAAAATTCATGATTTTCTAGAAAAAAAAGATTCTAACTAGTTATAAGATCAGATAAGTCGTACATACAGTCTGAACCTTTGAGTTGAGTCCAATATTGAAATTCTTCTATAGCTGTGATAAATCGGGATCACTCTAATTTTCTTATTCTTACTTTTTTACATTGAATGACCCTGTTAGAGTCCCCCACAATTCTATATTGTGGGTATGAAATCCAATTTTTAGTAATGAACGACTCAACTCTTAAAATTTTTTCCTATTTCTAGAAATAACTTCACTGCATTTCTTGGTGTCAAAATAGGTTAAAATAGAGAATCTATTCTCTTTTTTTTTTTAATGATCTTGGAGATTGTGTAATGCTTACTCTCAAACTATTTGTTTATACAGTAGTAATATTCTTTGTTTCTCTCTTCATTTTCGGATTCCTATCTAATGACCCGGGACGTAATCCGGGACGTGAAGAATAAAAAAAATCTTATTTTTTTCCTTGCTTTATTTTGAAATGTTCTTAAAATTTTATCTATTCCACATCTTTCCTCAACTATAAAAACAAGTAATTGACAGAAACGGAAAGAGAGGGATTCGAACCCTCGGTACAAAAAACTCGTACAACGGATTAGCAATCCGACGCTTTAGTCCACTCAGCCATCTCTCCCCAAATTGAAAAAGGATAATTACTATGATACATTGTCTAAAAAATAGAAAATGAAGGCTTGAAAAAAGCCCTTCTTTATCTCTCTTTATTATCTTTATCTACCCTTATTATATAGATATATAATTATATACATATATAATTATCTAGATATATCGAATATATAATTATCTAGATATATCGATGGATATCTATAAAATTGATAAAAACTTTTATCAGCAATTCCATTTAGATAAATTAGATAAAGTAAGGGCTCAAAAGAAAAGATATCTCCAATTCTAATATATAAATAATACCAATATATTAAAGATTACTAAAAATATATATTTATAAATAAATAAAAATAAAGTACCTCTTTTATTTCATCCGAAAAGTCCTTTTCTTTTTATTTCCACGGCCTGGCCTGGTCAGTACCTAGCCGGGCTTTTTTTGTTCCAATGAATCGTAGATAAAATTATTTATTTGATTTGAAAACACAAAATGTTTTTGAAACAAAAAAAATCGAAACAACAAGAATCATAAGAAGAATTCTTATTTCGATTCCTATGATACAGAAAAAGATGATATAGAATCAAGGTGCCATTCGTTATTATTATTCTTTATTATACTTTACTGGAATAAAAAAAACTTTTGATTTAGTTAATTAAAATGAGTCCTCTTTTCCTAATCTCATTAGTCGCCCTGACGAAAATACGTCAACGCTCGAATTTTCATGATTCTTTTCTGATCCGATCTTTTTATTACGTATTACTACAACTTATTTTCGTCTTCGACAAAAGGTCCATTTATATACAATAATTGCATTGTAGCGGATATAGTTTAGTGGTAAAAGTGCGATTCGTTCTATTAATTCCCTTAATAGTTAAGGGATCCTTCGGTTTTATTAATATTCCGATCAAAAACTTTATTTCTTAAAAGGATTTAATCCTTTACCTCTCGATGAAAGATTCGAGGCAAAATATAAATTCTCGTGATTTGTATCCAAAAAGAAGTTCGAAATTGAAAAAAATTGGATAATGAAATTACGAAACATAATTTTATTGAATTGGATCAATACTTCCAATTGAAGGAATAAGGGATCCATGGATAAAGCTGGAATTAGTTCTAATCGTAACT